ATTATCCAATATCATTATTCCATTTATTTGTTCCTGCATATACTTATTATATAATTATATAAATTATTCTAAAATTTTTTTATTATAATTATAAAAATGGGATTTGAATATATGTATATATATATAATATAGAATAATATATATATTATTCTATTATTATATATACATAACAGCTCATCAAATAACAAAAAATTCGATTTACCTAGTAAATAGAATACAGTAAAAAAAATTTATTAATATTGGATTTGTATCCATCGGGACTGACGGGGCTCGAACCCGCAGCTTCCGCCTTGACAGGGCGGTGCTCTGACCAATTGAACTACAATCCCAGGGAAAAGAGTGTACAGCATACATATTCTTAAGGTTTATTTCAAACCAAACCCTTTCTTTTTCTGTTTAGGATTCGAACCATTTCGCTGGAAATGAAAGAGGCGGATTTTGTATATATTGATATCTATATCGATATGCACTTTAGTGAGATCAACACAGATTACTCATCCATAATACGTTTGTTATTGCCAAATGGACTGAAAAATGAAAAAATTCGTTTTTGTTTATTGAAATCTTTTCCTTAGATTTTCTATTTAAGGATTTTGATATGAATCTAGATTATTAGCAAGATCCGAATTTGTGAAATATGGAATACAGAAAAAAATCAATAGTGTTAGGGATGTTTCATATTTGGAATCTTCCGTATCAGAGAACATCAGTAATTTCCGGAGAACAATAAATAAACGGATTATATAATTTCATAGTGGATCGGCAAATTCTTGGGCCGAGCTGGATTTGAACCAGCGTAGACATATTGCCAACGAATTTACAGTCCGTCCCCATTAACCGCTCGGGCATCGACCCAGGAACAGGAAGAATCCATTTCCATTTTTATTGAAAATTAATGATCAACTTCCTTTCGTAGCACCCTACCCCCAGGGGAAGTCGAATCCCCGCTGCCTCCTTGAAAGAGAGATGTCCTGAACCACTAGACGATGGGGGCATACTTGCCCGACCGCCATTATACTACGTTCATAGTATGAACAGTTTTTTAAAATTGTCAATATAATGGAATGATATGATTTGGTCAAAATAATTTTTTTTGATTCATCATTTAGATCTCGAAATTGTTTCTTTTTATTCCAGTCGTTAATAATTAATAAAAATATATATAAATATATATATGGAATGCGAAAGAAAGTAAAATAAAGATAAAAGACTTTGCGGGAATGATGGATTTGTTGGAAAGAACGGAAGATTCAAACTTCATTTCTTTCACTGTCATTCATTACTATAATTCGATAGGTATATTTATCTCATACTAAGACAAGACGGGAAATAAAAAAACGAGAATCAATCTGGAAATCGGGTAAGAAGGATAGCAATCAACAAGTTTTTGAAAAAAGTTTTTGAACAAAATGAGAATTTGGTTTAGGGACAGGACAAATTGAATCCATTTATCAATGATTCGATGAAATATTTGAATTGGTGAGTACATTTATGTATCAATGAAATGTATTATTTCATTGATTGATATTAATAAAATCCAATAAAAAGACATCCATTCATTTTTTGTGTGAAAGGAAATAAAAATAAAAAACAAAATCTTATTCATAATAAAGATTCCTCCTGCTTTTTTTTTTCGTTTAAGATAAATGTTTCGACGAAAAAATAAAACGAAGGAAAAGAAATTTTGAATTGGATCAAAAATTATTTTGTTTTTTATTTTTTTGGTATGGATAAAAGATCTTCTTATGTTATACTATTTAATTCTCGACGATGAGTCGATTTGATAGCTCAGATATTGTTATTCGTGATATTGATCCGATTTGATATTATCGAAATAAAATTTATACCATTGTTGAATTTATCGATGAAAGACTTATCATCTCTATGGGATTAAATCCCGAATTTTTTTATTGGAAATTTAAGAGAAATAAAACATAATAGAGATTATGGAAGTAAATATTCTCGCATTTATTGCTACTGCACTGTTTATTCTAGTTCCTACTGCCTTTTTACTTATAATTTACGTAAAAACGGTAAGTAAAAGTGACTAATTTCACTTAAAAATGATTTTTTCATTTTTATTAATGTAATGTAATCAATGATTGAATAAAAAAATAAACAAGGTTTTCAATTTGGGGTTTTAGTCTTAGTCTTAAAAAAAGGATCGGACTACAATCAGCGAAATTCTATAAAATCCGGATAGTAGAAATTAAATCTACTATCCGGATTTTATAGAATTTCGCCCCAAATTTTTTTCTTTGTTTCATGTATTGGATTTGTATTGATTCCAATAAATCTGAAATAATTAAAAAACAACTCTTATTCTTCCGATTTTCAATTTTTTAGATTTCGGATTATTTTTACAATCCAGGTATTTTATTAAAAAAAAGAAGGCGGTAAAGTAAGAATGGGGGTTACACGGTACCTTAATATATAGGTTACACGGTACCTTAATATATATATAACCTAGGTAAGAGTAAGTTCATCGAAATTGAAATTTTATGAAGAATTCAAGGAGTCAATTTCCTATTATTATGGATTCCCTTAATTTTCTCAAAATACGAATATGGGAATAATTCAAATATTTGTTTGATTGAAAGAGTATTTTGGATTTCTATGTTATACATTATACATAGAATACATTACACTACTAGAATATAATACAACTCTGAAATGTCGATATATTTTATATTTGAATTCAATTAATTAGTATAAATTAAATACTCAAATTCAACAGTTCCAAAATTTGAAAACCCAGCTAGAAAACAAAATTGGTACTTTAGATCCCTTAATTTCATTATTAGTACCCTTATAGTCCACTTCTTCCCCATACCACGAGGGAAAGGGAAAAAGAAAAAACTACCATTAAAGCAGCCCAAGCAAGACTTACTATATCCATGTAAATTTTGTCTCCTATCTCTATCAATATGAAGGAATTTTATTTTATTTATTGTTCCAAATTGTTCAAAAATTTTTCTTGTATTATTTTTCTTTTGGATTATTCACTAAAAATACTATAATAATAGTGGAATTGTTGGTACAGAGTCAAAAAAGGATTCTGGGCTAACACCATTGACGAAAAACTAGAATCCACTCTATTAGAACATCTAAAAAGTTCTTTTATATTATAAAATCGGAAAACATTAAGTATAAACAAAATATCCGAAAACTTCCAAGGAAGTTTTAAGGAAATAAATGTTACTAACAGGTAGGAATAATAAAACTTATCTTTTATCCCCTATTTCATTAAGTAAATAAAATAAAAAAAAGAATCAAGACAGATTACCAAGTCTCAAGAATCCTTTTCCCTCGATTGCTTCTGTTGGAAAAAAAGTTTTCTATAAAAAAACGTAATACAATATTTCAAATCTCTTGTCGATCAGGCGACACCCGGATTTGAACTGGGGAAAAAGGATTTGCAGTCCCCCGCCTTACCACTCGGCCATGCCGCCAGTATATATATGAAGTATATGAGAATATCCCCTTTTTCTTTTGAAATAAAAAACAAGCTTACACCTTCTGTTACAAAAGAAAAAAATATCGGGACAAATTGCAACCGTTAACTATTAATTTATGAATGATTCTTGAATATTTGAATATCAAATGTTTTTTTCTTAATGAGATATTTAGTGAAATAAGAAAAAAAATTGGATACATAACCAACCAATATTTCTTTTTTTTTTTTATTGAAAAAAGTTTCTTCATTCTAATTATAACAGCAACTGTCAGTATATGTAAACCCTAGAACATAAATTGGAATTGTTACACAGGTATTATCTAATCGGGTATCTTATCCATATATTTATATAATACCTATACTATACGGATACGTAATTCTCAAAAAAAAAATTCTGGCGCTTCTCCCACCCCCTTTTTTCAATTTGTCTATTCAATCTATTTAATATCAAATACAAAATTGACACGACGTGTTATGTGTTGTCCCGAACGGATATGACTGCAATAAAATTAGACACAGATCTATCTATTCTATCTATCTATCTATATATATAGATATAGATATACATAGCTAACTATAGCTGGAATTCGATCTATATTAATATATACAAGTCTTATTACACACTCTAATCGTATTCTCCAAAAAAAGTTAAAAATGTTTCTCTCCTTTTTCGAATTCTTTTTTGAACAATAAAAAAAGGTTAAGTTAAAAAAAAAAGAATTCTATATTGTTTCGGATTATTAGATTAGATCCTTATCTCATTGAACAGAACAAATCCCGAATTCATTTTTTTCTGGTATCCAATTGAATTAGAATATGTAATATCATAATAATGATAGAAATGGAATGCATTTTTTTTATATTCCTTAAAAAAACCTTGAAATCCAGGTTGAATTTTTCCATTCATTTCCATTTTTAGATTCGAATTTAGATTCTATCTGTTTGTTTTGTTACAACTTCCTTCCTTCGAAGTTGAGTGTAAAATTCGATTTTATTTATTCCTCTTTTCATAATAAGTATTTGATACACTAATAAGGATTTCATACACGGAGTTAGGTAAAATTTCATGTAATTCAGTAAAAAGAACAGAAATTCCATTATTACTAAATTGATTCATGTGATTTGATGAAGAATGACAGCAAATCGTGGAATATTTTTCTATAAAATTCACGGGGAAGTTAAAAATGCTTGGAAATGAAAATGAAGGAATGTCTACACTACCTGGATTGAATCAGATACAATTTGAAGGGTTTTGTAGATTCATTGATCGGGGCTTAACAGAGGGGCTTTTAAAATTTCCAAAAATTGAGGATACAGATCAAGAAATTGAATTTCAATTATTTGTAGAAACATATCAATTATTAGAACCCTTGATAAACGAAAAAGATGCTGTATATGAATCGCTTACATATTCTGCTGAATTATATGTATCCGCGGGATTAATTTGGAAAAGTTGTAGGGACATACAAGAACAAACTATTTTTGTTGGAAATATTCCTTTAATGAATTCTCTGGGAACTTCTATAGTAAATGGAATATACCG